ATGCAACTCAAAAATACAGGCATTTGTGGGTTCAATGCGAAAATTGTTATGGATTAAATTATAAGAAATTTTTGAAATCAAAAATGAATATTTGTGAACAGTGTGGATACCATTTGAAAATGAGTAGTTCAGAAAGAATCGAAGTTTCGATTGATCCCGGTACTTGGGACCCTATGGATGAAGACATGGTCTCTCTGGATCCCATTGGATTTCATTCGGAGGAGGAGCCTTATAAAGATCGGATTGATTCTTATCAAAGAAAGACAGGATTAACTGAGGCTGTTCAAACAGGCATAGGTCAACTAAATGGTATTCCCGTAGCAATTGGGGTTATGGATTTTCAGTTTATGGGGGGTAGTATGGGATCCGTAGTCGGGGAGAAAATCACCCGTTTGATTGAGTACGCTACCAATCAATTTCTACCTCTTATTATAGTGTGCGCTTCGGGGGGAGCGCGCATGCAAGAAGGGAGTTTGAGCCTGATGCAAATGGCTAAAATATCGTCTGCTTTATATGATTATCAATCAAATAAAAAGTTATTGTATGTATCAATCCTTACATCTCCTACTACTGGTGGGGTAACAGCCAGTTTTGGTATGTTGGGAGATATTATTATTGCCGAACCAAATTCCTACATTGCATTTGCGGGTAAAAGAGTAATTGAACAAACATTGAATAAAACAGTACCCGAAGGTTCACAAGCGGCTGAATATTTATTCCAGAAGGGCTTATTCGACCTAATCGTACCGCGTAATCTTTTGAAAAGTGTTCTGAGTGAGTTATTTAAGCTCCACGCCTTCTTTCCTTTGAATTCCAACTCAATCAAGTAGAGTGCACTAAGTTCCATTTTTTTATTTGTAGCAAACAAGTAGTTAGCTTATCCGAATCTTAGCTTATCGGAATCAAAGTAACTAAAAGGGGAGTTTTCTTTGGCGACCTAAGATCTAATTGTAGAAAGAATCAAAAGTTGCGGATAACTCTTTCTTTATTAAATTCGAAGACAAGAACAAAACACAAAGAAACGAAGACAAAAATGAATTATCATATGTATCTTTCATGTAGATAGATGAATAAGTCCATTTATTTATTTCTACATTCCTTGGACTTATTCCTTATTCTATATACTCACTTAGATACTTAATATCTCTAATGAAAAATTTGCAAATTGAATTAATTAATAATAACTACGAATTCATAATAATTACAATTATTAATTATAATTAGTATAAATATAAAATATGATATTAAAAAAAATAAGAACAGGTACAAATAATAAACCGAGGTACCCCATTTTATGACAACTTTCCACTTTCCCTCTATTTTTGTGCCTTTAGTAGGCCTAGTATTTCCGGCAATTGCAATGGCTTCTTTATTTCTTCATGTTCAAAAAAACAAGATTGTTTAGATCTGAGGGGACCCAATCTCATTCGTTTTTTTTTGAAACTTATACTTGTAGCATAACATAGATATTTATTTCAGAAAAGAAAATATGGTAGAACATGTGATTTCTGCCGAACATAAAGGAAAAAGCTCTTATGCCTGCAGAAAATGATCTATAGGTAACTGAATTCTAGCCAGTTTCAAATAGATCAGGATCGCTGGATGCCTAAAATGTAAAGTTGGTCGATCTATATGTATATCAATATGTATATTGGGATCATATGAGGGGTATGTTATTATTTTAGATCTAAACAAATTTGATGAATTACCCCTAAAAGTTCCCATTAAACTAGTGCTAGTTCACACCAAACTAGTGCTAGTTAATGAAAGTTCATTCGGAAACAAAAAAAGTAAAGTCAAAATCATTTGGGGTATTCTCTCAATTTCAATAAAATGCAATCGGATGAAGTATGAGTTGGCGATCAGAACATATATGGATAGAACTTATAACGGGGTCTCGAAAACTAAGTAATTTTTGTTGGGCCCTTATCGTTTTTTTAGGTTCATTAGGATTCTTATTGGTTGGAACTTCCAGTTTTCTTGGTAGAAATTTGATATCTTTTGTTCCGTCTCAGCAAATCATTTTTTTTCCACAGGGGATCGTGATGTCTTTCTACGGGATTGCGGGTCTCTTTATTAGTTCCTATTTGTGGTGCACAATCTCCTGGAATGTAGGTAGTGGTTATGATCGATTCGATAGAAAGGAAGGAATAGTGTGTATTTTTCGTTGGGGATTTCCTGGAAAAAATCGTCGCATATTCCTCCGATTCCTTATAAAAGATATTCAATCCGTTCGAATAGAAGTTAAAGAGGGTATTTTTGCTCGTCCTGTCCTTTATATGGATATCAGAGGCCGGGGGGCTGTTCCGTTGACTCGTACTGATGAAAATTTGACTCCACGAGAAATTGAACAAAAAGCCGCGGAATTGGCCTATTTCTTGCGCGTACCGATTGAAGTATTTTGATTTTGAGAAAAGGAACTGGGCTGAAGAACGAATGCTTTCTCAGCAGGAGGGAAAAAACGCAAGAATCCTGTTTTTTCTATAACTAAGTGATACTT